AGCGACCTTTTCTTAAATTCAAGCGATCTTTTCGTAGGCGTTTGCCCCCGATTCAATCGGGGGATCGAATTGATTATAGAAACATGAGTTTAATTAGTCGATTTATTAGTGAACAAGGAAAAATATTATCAAGACGTGTGAATAGATTGACCTTGAAACAACAACGATTAATTACTCTTGCTATAAAACAAGCTCGTATTTTATCTTTGTTACCTTTTCTCAATAATGAGAAACAATTTGAAAGAACCGAGTCGACCGCTAGAACTACTGGTTTTAAAGCCCGAAATAAATAGGCTTACTTTTTCTTCACTTGAATCATAATTACAAGAATCTAGATTTGAGTGAATCTAGATTTGAGTATCGTGTCGTAAGAAAAAATGAATCGGAAAAAAAGAAATCTGTTTTTATTGAATTGAACGTGTTCATTCATTTTGACTACTTTAGTATATTTTCTCATACTAATTTCTACTCTACCTTCCCGGAGTTCATTCTCCGGGTAACTCCATTTAAATTATTCTGGTGGATTCTTTCCAATCTACTTCCTTTATGATTTCGTTCGAAATCATATAAAGACAATTCCTATTTGATATAGCTATTTGTGCAAGTATTTTACGGTTAAGAAGCAACTGTCTCTTGTACAGATCGTGTATTAATCTACTATAACTATAGGATACTCCCCTTTCGCGAATTACTGCGTTTATCCTAGTGATCCACAAACGACGAAAATCTCTCTTTTTCCTATCCCTATCCCGATGAGCCGAAACTAAAGCTCTTATTTTCTGTTGAGTAATAGTTCTAGTAAGCCTTGAATGAGCCCCTCGAAAGCTTGATGCAAATAAACGAATTTTTGTTCTACGTCTCCGAGCTATATATCCCCGTTTAATTCTGGTCATTGAATAAATGAAACTTTGACGAATAACTAATTGATTGCCTTTCTTTCAGTTATTCTTTTCCCCCTTCCTAGTCTATTAATAACAAAACGAATTTTTCCAATGTATAAAATCAAAATTCCAATGGCTTTGGCTACTCTAACCTTCCCGACCACGATTTTTTTTTTAGGTATTTCACTGCGAAATAAGACAGAACTAAGAAATTGTATTTTCCTAGGTATCAAAAATATAGTAAATAAAAGAAATAAAAAAAGAAATAGTGGGTTCCTTCGTTTCTATGGTTACTTCTTAAACGGTGAGGTCTTCTCTATACACCGGAGCCTTTACTTTATACTTTAATTTACTATTTAATCAACTAATTGATGTTATTGGGAACTTGTATAGTTCACACGCTTTGGCTCTACCCATGAATTATCCAGTAATAGGTCTTTCACAATCAGATCTACCTATACAGTAACGGTATTTAATTATGAAAGTTTGCTGGGTAGCTGACCCTCTTAGTCCGTTTAAATAAGATTTCCTCCGCTTAATGGATAACCATTTGTTACCAATGGAGAATTTCTTATCATCTTAAATTCAGGTGATTGGATTTACACCAACGGAAACCATAAACTTCATACACAATAGAGGGATATGGTAGAGTTTTTTTTTTAATAATGGATGGAGTTCCTTTTTCCATCCTATCCCATTCACCGGTACTGATCATTGATACTGTAAAAGTAGTTTTCTTGCTTTTGTGCCAGCTCATGATCTAAACGAGTCGCACATACACCCTAGTACATGTTCCTCGACGCTGAGGGCACCCCCGAAGAGCGGGGGATTTCGTGACATTTCTGATTGGCTGTCTTGTATTTCTAATAAGTTGTTTAATAGTTGGCATGTTGAATCGTATACATAATATGATGGGTTGGTTTAGATTGATCCTAACCGAATGATGGTGAATTACTTCTATTTAATAGAATATTCAATTCGAAGATAAAATCTCAAATCACAGATTTGCGCGAAATCCATGTTATTTTCCTTGAACCGCTACAAAATCAACAATTCCATAAGCTTGGGCTTCTGTTGCTGACATAAAAATATCTCTTTCCATATCTTCGTGTACAACCCAGAAGGGTTTGCCCGTTCTTTCTGCATAAACCCTTGTGAGGGTTTCACGCAGTTTCATCAGTTCTACCGCTTCCATGACAAATTCGCCTACTTGTGCCATATAAAAAGCACTATAAGGTTCATGTATCATTACCCTGATGATATAACAAAATAAAAGCTTCCCCTATCTCGCATGATAAAGCAAAGAGAAAAGAAAGATAAAGAATAGAAAAAAGATAGAATTGAACAACCGTACAGGCATCTTTTGTGCATACGGCTCTACAAGAAAATTGACCCCCCTCCTTTCTATTGAAGAAAGAGAAAATAGAATCTATCAGACTCAGATGGGTAAATAATCAAATTGCCATCCTTCCTTTCGGAGGAGTTCAAAAATACTATGATGGCTCCGTTGCTTTATATGTTTATTTTTTCTTTTTTTTGTCTGTGATTCAGCAATCCCAAAGTTTCTTTTTAATCCGATCAAATAAGGAAAAAATATTTTTTTTTCGTACTCTTTCATA